ACAACACAGTGATTCTAATGAAATAGTGAAAAAGTGAAATCATAAGAATTGTATTTCTTGGGATTGTAGTTCAACTGGTTAGAGCACCGCCCTGTCAAGGCGTAAGCTGCGGGTTCGAGCCCCGTCAGTCCCGACGAATCCAATAAATAAAAAACAGCTTTCCATTTTCTGTGGGTGGAAGGGTTGAATAGGGGGAATAGAATCTCATTCTTGTTTCCAACGGGAAATTTTTATTTTTTCGGCTAATACCGATTGATGGTAGGGAGGCATATGTGGATTAGGAATATTATTGGTATCATCATATTCAGTATTCCAAAAGATACCGTAAAGGGGTTTTACGTTTTCGATTGGGCCCGCCCGACCCTTTAAATTAGAAAAATAAAAAAAAATTCGTGTAAACACATAGAAAAAATTTTGAATTTGTTTCTTATTTGATTCATGATTACCTTAATAAAGAATAAAGAAAGTAAAGTGCCGCTCAGATTTTTAACTTTATCTTTTCCTTACTTATATTTTGTATAACCTAAATTTTTAATTTGAATCCGGAGGACTCTATTTCATTCAAATCCCACCCCGAACTTTATCTAGTGAAAAATCGATTCGATAGTTCAGTTTTCAGATATTGTTATTCATGGTATTGATCCGATTCAATATCATCGAGATGTAATTTGTATTTTCATTCCGCGGAATTTGTGGCCGAAAGGTTTATCAGCTCTATGGGATTCAATCCCGAGTTATTTATTGCAAAGTAAAAAATACTATGAAATTATGGAAGTAAACATTCTTGCATTTATTGCTACTATACTGTTCATTGTAGTTCCTACTGCTTTTTTACTTATCCTTTACGTAAAAACGGCTAGTCAAAATGATTCATCAAAATGATGAATTTGAAGGAAACTTGACCTCTTAGTTCTTATCAACGATTGAATAAGGTTTCAATGTCTTAACTAAGGTGAACTCGAATCCGTGATATTTTATGATACTCGATAGTATGATAGAAAGAAATATATGAATTCTTCTTTCTACCATACTATACTTAACTTATTGTAGTGTAATTATAATGTATAAGGTTCTACTGTAGTGTATAAAGATACAAGTAGTGTAAATTGAAATCTCATATATGTAATAATTATTTGCTACATCTATTTGATTTGTAAGGAATTAATTGGGCTGTTGACAAACGATTCAAGGAGTTGCTGGGTATTTTTTTTTAAATTATTTATAGAGGGGGGCTAAACTCCAATGTTAACTCTCTAATCATGTAATATGAAATTAAATGGATCGATATAAATAAAAAATTCTATTTTTAAAACAAAAAAAATGGTAAGATACGGGATTAGCTCAGGTCAAATTACTAGCGTAGTATTTCGTTATCCACCCCCCATAATTTATTTAATAGCAATTACAAAACGGCTCTTTGAAACAAAAAAAGGTAAACAAATCAAAAGCGGGTCTTTCTTCATTATCCATATCAAGTTTTGGTAAGAGTCGAGCCGGTTCATCGAACTATAAAAAATAAACATGAACATGAAAATCATTGAAATATTTGTTTAATTGAAAGGGGGGTATTGTTCATATAATAAATACATTATTCTACTATAATCTAAACTAGAATCAGAATCGAAAGTAATTTTTAAATAACGATAGTTTTATTTAAATAGTAAATAACGTTTTGAAGAACAATCTATCAAAAAATTGATATAGTTTGATTCCTCAACTCAATTAGTAGTACCTTTAGAGTCCACTTCTCCCCCATACTACGAGTGAAAGGGAAAATGTAAAGACTACCATTAAAGCAGCCCAAGCGATACTTACTATATCCATGTGAATTATGTCTCCTATTTTATTTTGAGTTTATTTCAGTATTGTTTACTAATACTAATAATAGTGTAATCAATAGCACAGAGTCAAAGGAGGGTTATGACCCAACATTTTTATTAATATGAATTGAATAATTCATCAAATAAATTTATAAAAAGTTCCTAGACAATATTTTTATCTGTTTCTGCAGACCATAATTGTTAGATTTCGGGTATTTTGTCGATCAGGCGACACCCGGATTTGAACTGGGGAAAAGGGATTTGCAGTCCCGCGCCTTACCGCTCGGCCATGCCGCCAAAATGATACAATACAAATCTGTATCTTGAATCCCTCTTTCTATATGACACAAAATGACCCAAGCCAGACAAAGTTTAATTTGATATATTAATATATGTAAACCTAAAAATTTATATGGTAATCGGATATCTTATCTAAAGGGGATTCTAAAAAAAATTCTTGTGCTTTCATTTTTCATTAACGTTGAATAGAGAATAAAAATTTGGACAGAACGTTTACTAGGGCTGAAAAAAACCGACCATAAAAATAAACACGGAGGGAATATTATCGATAACTATATCTCTCTCGGGACGTATTTAATAAATAATAAAACCCTTCTTCCTTACCTTCGTTATGTACTTCAATTATATTCTATGAATTTTTTATAATTATTTCAAAAAAGTACCTAAGCTAAAAAAAAAATTCTATATTGTTTCTGATTATCTTTAAACAGGTCGAATACTGAACCCATTTTTGGTATCCAATCGAATTGGGATTGGAATATCATAATAATTAATTATACTACTGGTAAAAATGGAATAACTTTTGTTTTGATATTCTATACAAAACTTTAGAAGTCTAAGTAGGAATTTTGTATCAATTTTATTTGATTCTTCCGTTCATACGTATCTCATACATGCCCATTTCATAAAGGGTTGGTTGAGTAAAATTTCATGTGATTCTGTAAACAGAATAAAAATTCCACCGTTGCTGGATCGAGTCATATAAGACTCGATCTAGCAATGAGTTATAATGGACTGGGATTTTTTCAATAAATGGTAAATTTAAAATGCTCTGGGATGGAAATGAGGGAATGTATACAATACCGGGGTTGAATCAAATACAATTTGAAGGATTTTGTAGGTTCATTGATCGGGGCTTGATGGAAAAACTTTATAAGTTTCCAAAAATTAAAGATGCGGATCAAGAAATTGAATTTCAATTATTTGTGGAAACATATCAATTAGTAGAACCGTTGATAAAAGAGAGGGATGCTGTGTATGAATCACTCACATATTCTTCTGAATTATATGTATATTCAGGATTAATTTGGAAAACTAGTAGGGATATGGAAGAACAAACCATTTTTATTGGAAACATTCCTCTAATGAATTCTCTGGGTACTTCTATAGTAAATGGAATATACAGAATTGTGATCAATCAAATATTGCAAAGCCCCGGTATTTATTACCGGTCAGAGTTGGACCATAACGGGATTTCGGCCTATACCGCTACTATAATATCAGATTGGGGAGGAAGATTAGAATTAGAGATTGATAAAAAGGAAAGGATGTGGGCTCGTGTGAGTAGGAAACAAAAAATATCTATTCTAGTTCTATCATCAGCTATGGGTTCGCATCTAAGACAAATTCTAGAGAATGTTTGCTACCCTGAAATTTTCTTGTCTTTTTTAAATTTAAATGAAAAGGAGAAAAGAAGAATTGGGGCAAAAGAAAATGCCACTTTGGAATTTTATCGACAATTTTTTTGTATAAGTGGGGATCCGGGCTTTTCTGAATCCTTATGTAAAGAGTTACAACAGAAATTCTTTCAACAAAAGTGTGAATTGGGAAGTATTGGTCGACGAAATATGAATCAGAGACTGAAACTTGATATACCCCAAAACAATTTATTTTTATTACCACGAGATATATTGGCAGCTGCGGATCATTTGATTAGGATGAAACTTGAAATGTGTACACTTGACAATATGAATCATTTAAAAAATAAACGTATTCGTTCTGTAGCGGATCTCTTACAAGATCAATTAGGATTGGCGTTGGTTCGTTTAGAAAATTTTGTTCAAGGGACTATATGTAGAGCAATTAGGCATAAATGGACACCGACCCCTCATAATTTGGTAACTTCAACTCCATTAACAATCACTTATGAATCTTTTTTCGGCTTACACCCATTATCTCAAGTTTTGGATCGAACTAATCCATTAACACAAATAGTTCATGGGAGAAAATCGAGTCATTTGGGCCCCGGGGGGTTGACAGAACGAGCTGCTAGTTGTTTTCCAATCCGAGATATTCATCCTAGTCATTATGGACGTATTTGCCCAATTGACACGTCTGAAGGAATAAATGTTGGTCTTATTGGATCGTTAGCAATTTATGCGAGGATTGGTCGTTGGGGGTCTCTAGAAAGCCTATTTTATGTTTATGAAATTTCTGCAAAAAAAATGCGGATGCTTTATTTATCATCAAGTATGGATGAATCCTATATGGTAGCGGCGGTTAATTCTTTGGTATTGAATCTAAGTATTCAGGAAGAACAGCTTGTTCCGGCTCGATACCGTCAAGAATTCCTAACTATTGCGTGGGAACAGGTTCATCTTCGAAGTATTTTTCCTTTCCAATATTTTTCTATTGGAGCTTCTCTCATCCCTTTTATCGAGCATAATGATGCAAATCGGGCTTTAATGAGTTCTAATATGCAACGACAGGCGGTTCCGCTTTCGAGGTCCGAGAGGTGCATTGTTGGAACTGGGTTGGAACGGCAAGCGGCTCTAGATTCAGGTGTTCCCGTTATGGCCGAACGGGGGGGTAAGATCATTTCGACCGATACTGACAAGATCCTTTTATCAGACAGTGTAGAGACTTTAAGTATTTCATTAATTATGTATCAACGTTCCAATAAAAATACTTGTATGTATCAAAAACCAAAAGTTTGGAAGGATAAATGCATTAAAAGAGGGCATATTTTGGCTGACGGCACTGCAACGGTTGGTGGCGAACTTGCTTTGGGGAAAAACGTATTAGTAGCTTATATGCCATGGGGGGGTTATAATTTTGAAGATGCAGTACTCATTAGTGAGCGTTTAGTATATAAGGATATTTATACGTCTTTTAACATACAGAAATACGAAATTAAAACTCATGTGACAAGACAAGGTCCCGAAAAGATCACTACTAAAATACCGCATTTAGAATCTCATTTACTTCGAAATCTAGACAAAAAGGGGGTTGTGATGCTGGGATCTTGGGTAGAGGCGGGCGATATTTTAGTAGGTAAATTAACGCCTCAGATGGTTAAAAAATTGTCGTATGCCCCAGAAGATAAATTAGTACGCACTATACTCGGCATTCAAGTCTCCACTTCAAAAGAAACTTGTCTAAAACTACCTACAGGTGGTAGAGGTCAAGTTATTGATGTGAGATGGTACTGTAGAAAGGGAGGTTCTAATTATAATCCAGAAACGATTTGTGTATATATTTTACAGAAACGCGAAATCAAAGTTGGCGATAAAGTGGCCGGAAGGCATGGAAATAAAGGTATCATTTCCAAAATTTTACCGATACAAGATATGCTTTATTTGCAAGATGGAAGACCTGTTGATATGGTCTTCAACCCGTTAGGGGTACCTTCACGAATGAATGTAGGACAGATATTTGAATGCTCGCTCGGGTTAGCAGGCAGTCTGCTAGACAGACATTATCGCATAGGAGCTTTTGATGAGAGATATGAACAAGAGGCTTCGAGAAAACTAGTATTTTCTGAATTATATGAAGCCAGCAGGCAAAGAGTAAATCCATGGGTATTTGAACCCGAGTATCCGGGAAAAAGTAGAATATTTGATGGAAGAACAGGGGATTCTTTTGACCAACCTGTTATTATAGGAAATCCTTATATTTTAAAATTAATTCATCAAGTTGATGATAAAATACATGGACGTTCCAGCGGACATTACGCACTTGTTACACAACAACCCCTTAGAGGAAGGGCTAAGCGGGGGGGACAACGGGTAGGAGAAATGGAGGTTTGGGCTCTAGAAGGGTTGGGGGTTGCTCATATTTTACAAGAGATGCTTACTTATAAATCGGATCATATTAGAGCTAGGCAGGAGGTACTTGGTACTACCATTGTTGGAAGAACAATATCTAATCCTGAGGATGCTCCAGAATCTTTTCGATTGCTCGTTCGAGAACTACGATCCTTAGCTCTGGAAATGAATCATTTCCTTGTATCTGAAAAGAACTTCCGTATTAATAGGAAGGAAGTTTAATCGGAATGAATTTTTATTTTTCTTCTATGATCGACCGTTATAAACATCAACAACTCCGAATTGGCTTGATTTCTCCTCAACAAATAAGTGCTTGGGCTAATAAAATCTTATCGAACGGAGAGAGAGTTGGAGAGGTAACAAAACCCCATACTTTTCATTATAAAACTAATAAACCGGAAAAAGATGGATTATTTTGTGAAAGAATCTTTGGGCCTATAAAAAGCGGAATTTGTGCTTGTGGGAATTTTCGAATAATAGAGGATAAAAAAGAAAACCCAAAATTTTGTCAAAAATGTGGAGTTGAATTTGTGGATTCTAGAACACGAAGATATCAAATGGGCTACATCAAACTGGCCTGCCCGGTAACCCATGTGTGGTATTTGAAACGTCTTCCTAGTTATATTGCGAATATTTTAGATAAACCTCTTAAGGAATTAGAGGGTTTAGTATACTGCGATGTGTGATTTGATAGAAATCCAGATTTTACAGATTCGAAATGATAAACTGTCATCCCACTCAATCCTCTTGGGATGCCCCAATTCTGACATGCTTTTTGGGGGGAAGTAATATGAAGCTCATAATTTTGGAGTATTCAATACTCCAAAAAGGGGTTGATCTATGGTTGATTCCGTAACAAACCCAAATAAATAGGAATCCCCAGTTTTACTTCGTGAAAACAAAACTTCTTAAAAAAAATTATGTTTATGTTCGAGTAAGCAAATTTGTCATGGTTATAAGAGCCTATCTATCGCGTATAGGCTTTAAGGACGCCGTAGCAAAACCGTCGAGGTAAAATTAAAATATTGGGACCTAAAAGATTGAACAGAACGATATATAAACAAGTAAATCCTTTTTTTTGAATTCAAAGATACTCCTTTAATTAATAATAAAGCGGATTCGTGATTCGAGGGGAAGTAGACTACTCAAGAATTTCACACCTTATTTATGTCGTACTTAAGTTCGAAACTCTAAGCTAAGGAAAAAAGTCAATGAAAAATTAATTAATGAAATTACTTTCTCTGAAAACTTGAGTAAGGAGTAGATTTTTGGGGGTTTTTATAATTTGAAAGTGAGAATCACTTTATTTGGTATAACTACTTTAGCCGGATGAGAGGAAACTTTCACGTCCGATTTTGAGGGGGGGGGAGATCCTATAGTATCCTATCCCAATTTTTCTTTTGCTAGGTCTATAATTAAAAAACCGACTTTCTTACGATTACGAGGTTTATTCGAATATGAAATTCAATCTTGGAAATATAGCATCCCCTTTTTTTTTACTACCCAAGGCTTCTATACATTTCGAAATCGCGAAATATCTACTGGAGCAAGGGCTATCCGAGAACAATTAGCCGATCTGGATTTGCGAATTATTATAGATTATTCATTTGTTGAATGGAAAGAATTAGGGAAAGAGCGGTCCATAGGTAATGAATGGGAAGATCGAAAGGTTGGAAGAAGAAAGGATTTTTTGGTTAGACGCATGGAATTAGCTAAATATTTTATTCGAACGAATATCGAACCAGAATGGATGATTTTGTGTCTATTACCAGTTCTTCCCCCCGAACTAAGACCGATCATTCAAATAGATGGAGGTAAACTAATGAGTTCGGATATTAATGAACTATATAGAAGAATTATCTATCGGAACAATACTCTTAATGACCTATTAATAACAAGTAGGTCTACTCCTGGGGAATTAGTAATGTGTCAGGAGACATTGATACAAGAAGCCGTGGATACACTTCTTGATAATGGCATTCGTGGACAACCAATGAGGGATGGTCATAATAAAATTTATAAGTCGTTTTCGGGTGTAATTGAAGGAAAAGGGGGAAGATTTCGTGAGACTTTGCTCGGCAAACGAGTCGATTATTCAGGACGTTCCGTTATTATCGTAGGTCCGTCACTTTCATTACATCAATGTGGATTACCTCGTGAAATAGCAATAGAGCTTTTCCAGATATTTGTAATTCGCGGTCTAATTAAACAACATCTTGCTTCGAACATAGGGGTTGCGAAGGGTAAAATTCGGGAAAAAGAACCCATTGTGTGGGAAATACTTCAAGAAGTTATGCAAGGGCATCCTGTATTGCTGAATAGAGCACCTACTCTGCATAGATTAGGCGTACAGGCATTCCAACCCATTTTAGTGGAAGGACGCGCTATTTGTTTACATCCATTAGTTTGTAAGGGATTCAATGCAGATTTTGATGGAGATCAAATGGCTGTTCATGTGCCTTTATCTTTGGAGGCTCAAGCAGAGGCCCGTTTCCTTATGTTTTCTCATATGAATCTTTTGTCTCCAGCTATTGGTGATCCCATTTCTGTGCCAACTCAAGATATGCTTATTGGACTCTATTTATTAACGATCAGAAATAGTCGAACTATTTGTGCAAATCGGTATAACCCATGGAATTTCAAAAACTATAACTCTCAAAATGAAATAGTTAATAATAATCATGATATTAAGTATACAAAAAAATACCCTTTTTATAATTCTTATGATGCAATTGGAGCTTCTCAGCCGAAAATAATCGATTTAGATATAGATAGTCTTTTGTGGCTTCGGTGTCGACTAGAGCAACACTTTATTGCTTCAAGAGAAGCCCCTATAGAAGTTCATTATGAATCCTTGGGTACTTATCATGAAATTTATGAACACTATTTAAAAGTAAGAAGTGTAAAAAAAGAAATTCGTTGTATATACATTCGAACCACGATTGGTCACATTTTATTTTATAGAGAAATCGAAGAAGCCATACAAGGATTTTCTAGGGCATGCTCATAGGGTGGGTACCTAATCATATGTTACTTAACCTAAGTAATTCTATAGATAACGACGAAAGTTCATGCCTCAACGGTTCACCTAGTATCATAGTTCCTGTTCCTCCCTTTCCACGTGAATCACGATCGATAAAAGGAAGTTTTTGAATCACTGACTCAAATCCATTGTTGAATCCGACTCATCAGAATATAGAGGTACTTATGGCAGAAGGGGTAAATTTGGTCTTTCACAATAAAATAATAGATAGAACTGTCATGAAACGACTTATTAGCGGATTACTAGATCACTTCGGAATGGCATATACATCACACATCTTGGATCAAGTAAAAACTTTGGGTTTTTATCAAGCCACTGCTACATCTATTTCATTAGGAATTGATGATCTTTTAACAGTTCCCTCGAAAGGATGGCTAATCCAAGATGCTGAAAAACAAAGTTTAATTTTGGAAAAACACTACCATGATGGGAATATACACGCGGTAGAAAAATTACGTCACTCTATTGAGATATGGTATATTACAAGTGAATATTTGCGACAAGAAATGAATCCAAATTTTAGGATGACTGATCCCCTTAATCCCGTTTATTTAATGTCTTTTTCGGGAGCTAGAGGAAATGCATCTCAGGTACATCAATTAGTCGGTATGAGAGGATTAATGTCGGATCCCCAAGGACAAATGATTGATTTACCCATTCAAAGCAATTTATGCGAAGGTCTTTCGTTAACAGAATATATTATTTCTTGCTACGGAGCTCGCAAAGGAGTTGTCGATACTGCTGTACGAACATCAGATGCTGGATATCTCACGCGCAGACTTGTTGAAGTAGTTCAACACATTGTTGTACGTAGAACGGATTGCGGAACTATACAAAGTATTTCTGTGAGTCCTCGAAAAGGGCTGCTGCTGGAAAGAATTTGTAGCCAAACATTAATTGGTCGTGTATTAGCAGATGATATATATACGGGTTCTCGATGTATTGCCGCTCGTAATCACGATATTGGAATTGGACTTGCCAATCGATTAAGAACCTTTCGAGGACAACTAATATCTATTCGAACCCCCTTTACGTGTAGAGGTACATCTTGGATCTGTCGATTGTGTTATGGTCGTAGTCCTACTCATGGCGACCTAGTCGAATTAGGGGAAGCTGTAGGTATTATTGCGGGTCAATCTATTGGAGAACCGGGTACTCAACTGACATTAAGAACTTTTCATACCGGTGGAGTATTCACAGGGGGGACTGCAGGATATTTACGGACCCCCTATAATGGAAAAATAAGATTCAATGACTATTTGGTTCATCCCACACGTACACGTCACGGGCACCCGGCTTTTCTCTGTTATATCGATTTGTATGTAATTATTGAGAGTACCGATTTTATACATAACGTGAAGGTTCCACCAAAAAGCTTTATTTTAGTTCAAAATGATCAATATGTAAAATCGGAACAGGCGATTGCTGAGATTCATTCGGGAATATCCACTTTAAATTTAAAAGAGAGGGTTCGAAAACATATTTATTCTGACTTAGGGGGAGAAATGCATTGGAGTACCGATGTGTACCATGCACCTGAATTTACATATAGTAATGTTCATCTCTTACCAAAAACAAGCCATTTATGGATATTATCGGGAGATCCGTGCCGATCGACCGTAGCCCCCCTTTTGCTACACAAGGATCAAGATCAAATGAAGGTTTATTCTCGTTCTGTCGAACGAAAATTTTTTTCTAACTTCTCAGTGACTAATAATCAAGTGAGACACAAATTCTTTAGTTTTTATTTTTCTGGTAAAAAAAAAGATAGCATTCCTGATTATCCAGAACTTAATCGAATCATATACACGGATCATTATAATCTCCTATATACAGTCATTCTCCCAAAAAACTCTGATTTATTGGCAAAGAGGCGGAAAAACAGATTTTGCATCCCATTTCAATCAATTCCAGAACGAGAGAAAGAACTAATGCCCCATTCGAGTATAGTGATTGAAATACCCATAAATGGTATTTTCCGTAGAAAAATAATTATTGCGTATTTCGATGATCCTAGATACAAAAGAAATCAGTTGGGAATTAATAAATATGAGACTAGAGAGTCATATTCAATCGTTAAAAAAAATTATTTGATTGAGTATCAAGGAGTTAAAATTAGTAAAGGAAAAAACAAAAAATATAAACTATTTTTCATTCAGGAGGAAGTGCATATCTTACCCGGATCTTCTTACATAATGGTACGGAACAATAGTATCATTGGAATAGGTACACAAATCGCTTTAAATAGAAGAAGCAGTGCATGTGGATTGGTACGAGTGGAAAAAAAAAAAAAAAAAATGGAACTAACAATTTTTTCGGGAGATATCTATTTTACTGGAAAAAACAATACTGTAAAAACCGATAAGATAATCCGCCACAGTGACATCTTGATATCACCAAGACCGGGAAAAACAAATTCCAAGGAATTCAAAAAAAAACCGAAAAATTTGGTCTATGTCCAACAGATTACACTTACCAAGAAAAAGTCTTTTGTTTTGGTTCGACCTATAGTTATATCTGAAACAGCGGAGTGTATAAGTTTAACAACACTCTTCCCGCAAGATGTGTTACAGGAAGTGGATAATGTCCAACTTCAAGTTGTCAATTCTATTTTGGGGAAACCCATAATTTTGGGAGGATTTTCTGGCATAAGTATTCAATTATTTCGGACGTGTTTAGTATTGAATTGGAACCAAGACAAAAAAGAATTTTCGATAGAACAGGCTTATGCTTCCCTTGTTGAAGTAAGAGCAAAAGATTTAATGCGCGCTTTTATAAGAATTGACTTAGTGAAATCTTCTATTTCGTATACCGGAAAAAGGAATGATCCGCCGGGGATTTCTGATAATGGATCAGATCGCATCAATATCAATCCCTTTTATTACAAGGCAAGAAAGATTCAAGAATCGCTTAGCCAAAAGCAAGGAACTATTCGTACGTTTTCATTATTGAATAAAAATAATGAATATCAATCTTTTATAATTTTGTCATCATCTGATTGTTCTCGAACGGGTTTATTCGACGTTGTAAAATATCACAATATAAAAAACAAATCCATTAAAAGGGATTCCAGAATTGCTTCGTTGGGCCCTGTAGGAACAGCCCTTAAAATTGTGAATTTGGATTTTTTTTACTATTTAACAACTCATAATCAGATCTTGGTAACTAACTATTTGCAACTTGACAATTTTAAAAAAGGTTTTGAAGTACTTCAATTTTATTTCATAGATGAAAATGGAATAATTTATAATATCAGTACATGTAATAACATAATTTGGAATCTATTCCATTTTCATTGGTATTTTCTCCACCATAATTATTGTGAGGAGACATCCACAATAATGAGTCTTGGACAATTTATTTGTGACAATGTATGTATAACCAAAAATCTACCACACAAAAAATCCGGTCAAGTCCTAATTGTTCAAATTAGTTCGGTAGTAATAAGAGCAGCTCGGCCTTATTTAGCCACGCCCGGCGCAACTGTTCATGGCCATTATGGGGAAATCCTTTACGAAGGAGATACATTAATTACAGTTAGATATGAAAAATCCAAATCTGGTGATATAACACAGGGTCTTCAAAGGGTGGAACAGATCTTAGAAGTGCGTTCGATTGATTCAATATCAATGAATCTGGCAAGGCGGGTTAGGGGTTGGAACGAACGTATTCCAAGAATTCTTGGAATTCCTTGGGGTTTCTTGATTGGTGCTGAGATAACTAGAGTACAAAGTCGTATTTCTTTGGTTCATAAGATCCAAGAAATTTATCGATCTCAGGGGGTTCAAATTCATAATAAACATATAGAGATGATTGTACGTCAAATAACATCAAAAGTGTTGGTATCCGAAGATGGAATGTCTAATGTTTTTTTACCCGGAGAATTGATTGGATTGTTACGAGCAGAGCGAACAGGACGCGCTTTTGAAGAAGCCATCTGTTATCAAGCTATTTTATTGGGAATAACGAGAACATCTTTGAACACTCAAAGTTTTATATCCGAAGCGAGTTTTCAAGAAACCACTCGAGTTTTAGCAAAAGCCTCTCTCCGGGGTCGTATCGATTGGTTGAAAGGGTTGAAAGAAAATGTTGTTCTGGGGAGTATGATACCCGCCGGGACTGGATTCAAAGGAGTTGTGCACCGTTCAAGGCAAGATAACAACATTACTTTGGAACTCTCAAAAACAAATCTATTCGGTAGGGAAATGGGGGATATTTTGTTCTACCACAAAAGATTTTTTGATTCTTACATTTTAAACGATTCTCATAAGGTATATCAGAACAATTCTTTTATAGGATTGAAGGATTCTTAAGAACAGATTTTTCTTTATAATTCTGACGGTTCCAATTTGGATTTGGTAATAACAAAAATAACAAATAGAAACGAATTATTAATCTTTAGTAGAAGATAAGGTTCCGTCGGAACAATAAAAGAGGAAGTGTGAGGAGAAATGACAAGAAGGTATTGGAACATAAATTTTGAAGAGATGATGGAGGCAGGAGTTCATTTTGGTCATGGTACGAGAAAATGGAATCCTAGAATGGAACCTTATATCTCTGGAAAGCGCAACGGTATTCATATTCCAAATCTGACTATAACCGCTCGGTTTTTATCAGAAGCTTGTGATTTGGTTTTTGATGCAGCAAGTAGAGAAAAACAATTCTTAATTGTTGGTACAAAGAATAAAGTAACTAATTCAGTAGCACGGGCCGGAATACGGGCTCAGTGTCATTATGTTAATAAAAAATGGCTCGGTGGTATGTTAACTAATTGGTACACTACAGAAATGAGACTTCATCGGTTCAGGAATTTGAGAGCTGAACAAAAAATGGGGAAACTCGAACGTCTTCCAAAAAGGGATGCGGCTGTGTTAAAGAGACAATTATTTCATTTGCAAACATATCTGGGTGGAATTAAATATATGTCGGGGTTGCCTGATATTGTAATCATCGTTGATCAGCAAGAAGAATATACGGCTTTTCGCGAATGTATTGCTTTGGGAATTCCAACGATTTGTTTTATCGATACAAATTGTGAACCGGATCTCGCGGATATTTCGATTCCGGCGAATGATGATACTACAGCTTCAATCCGATTAGTTCTTAACAAATTAGTATTCGCAATTTGTGAAGGTCGTTTTAGCTTTATACGAAATCCTTGAGTGTAGTATAATAAATATAAAAATATAAGATAAATAGCTTCAAAACTCCATAAGATTTTAAGATTTATAGAATCAATTACTATTCTTGAATCGAAAAAATAAAAATAAATAAAGATAAAGAATATTCAGAATATATGATTCAAATAGTTAAGTTAATAAATAGGCAGTTGAATCAAAATAATTATTTTTAAAGTTATATTTTTAGCCGAGGTCAATATGAATGTTCTATTATGTTCTATCAATACCCTAAGGGGGTTATACAATATATCCGATGTGGAAGTAGGTCAACATTTCTATTGGCAAATAGTAGGTTTCCAAGTCCATGCTCAAGTACTTATTACTTCTGGGGTTGTCATTGCTATCTTATTAGGTTCAGCCACTCTAGCCGTTCGAAATCCACAAACCATTCCCACTGACGATCAGAATTTTTTCGAATATCTCCTTGAATTCATTCAAGACGTGAGTAAAACTCAGATTGGAGAAGGATATGGTCCTTGGGTTCCCTTTATTGGAACTATGTTTCTATTTATTTTTGTTTCGAATTGGTCGGGGGCTCTTTTACCTTGGAAAATAATACAGTTACCTCATGGAGAGTTAGCCGCGCCCACGAATGATATAAATACTACTGTTGCTTTAGCTTTACTCACCTCATTGGCATATTTCTATGCGGGTCTTACAAAAAAAGGATTAGGTTATTTCAGTAAATACATTCAGCCAACTTTAATCCTTTTACCTATTAATATCTTAGAAGATTTCACAAAACCCCTATCGCTTAGTTTTAGACTTTTTGGCAATATATTAGCTGATGAATTAGTAGTTGTTGTTCTTGTTTCTTTAGTACCTTCAGTGATTCCTATACCTGTTATGTTCCTTGGATTATTTACAAGTGGTATTCAAGCTCTTATTTTTGCAACTTTAGCTGCGGCTTATATAGGCGAATCACTAGAGGGTGGTCATCATTAAAGATTTATAAATAAAATAAAGAGATCGAAAAGATATTTTTCTACTTAAGTCAATCCACTCTTGTGAATGTTTCAAATAATTCGAATTATTTGAAAATCTGATTAAATCTAAGGTTTACATTATGGAAAAATGTATGTAATGTAAATGTGATAGTAGATATTGACTATATATTCATCTATAAATTACCCTACTACTTGTATACTGAAATTAATGTTAATTTTTATTTATACGGGTGCTTCACTATAAAGTCTTTATTTTTTGTCTGTGATTGTGAATTGAATGACCAAAAGGATTAAATTAAGAATAATAAAAAGATATAAGATTTAGGGAGGGGTTCGAAAAGTCATATGAATTCACAAAAAAAGCACCGTGGATAGAAATTAAAAAGGAAATATCGAAGTTGTTCTGATGGTACAATACTATTTTTTATTTCTTCAATTCGGAGTTCTTAGTTACTTCAACTGGCTGGATGAATCTTCTTATCGATGGAATAAATTATAATTAATTAGTTAATTGTATGTATCATTAACTCTTTTTTTTGTTAGGAATTTTTCATGAATCCACTGATTTCTGCTGCTTCTGTTATTGCTGCCGGATTGGCTGTAGGGCTTTCTTCTATTGGACCTGGAGTGGGTCAAGGTACCGCCGCGGGCCAAGCTGTAGAAGGGATAGCAAGACAGCCCGAAGCGGAGGGGAAGATACGAGGTACTTTATTACTTAGTCTGGCTTTTATGGAAGCTTTAACAATTTATGGATTGGTTGTAGCATTAGCGATTTTATTTGCGAATCCTTTTGTTTAATACTATAAATATAAAAAATTAAAAATATAAAAAAAACTTACAAGACCCCCAATATTTATTCGTTGATAAAAAAACGAACCTGTGGAAAGGACCGATTTAAGGATGTAAAATTTTCATACCAACTAACTTTTGTCCCTCCCGTTCTTAGTACAACGGAAACTTTTTTTAGAAGTATCATTTTTATTTAGACATAAAAACAAAATAGTAAATAAAAAGTTAAGTTATACAAAAATAACTCTTTCGATTTTTTTAGTTTATCTATTTCTATTATATTAAGAGGAGATCATATGAAACATATAAGTAATTCTTTCGTTTCTTTAGGTCACTGGCCATTTGCCGGGGGTTTCGGGTTTAATACCGATATTTTAGCAACAAATCCAATAAATCTAAGCGTAGTGTTTGGTGTAGTGATTTTGTTTGGAAAGAGAGTGTGTGCGAGTTGTTTATTTCAAGAATAGGCTGTATTCAATCAGCTGCACATTATAATTAGTAAATAAAGGTGCATCATCTCGCGAATTACTTCCGAATAATTAGGAAATAGTATAGAAGAACCATAGCATTTCGTGATTTATTGGTAAATTTACTTTGCTTTGATTCTCTATCAATCAATACAATAAGCTGAAACTATTACCATGGTTAAAGCTAAGCCATTTGAAGTGCGGGTGCGGCAGGCGTGGTACTCTTTCCTATTTCTAATAATATTTTTTATACTTATAGAGTTGGAATTTTTTTCGATATAGAACACTCCTGTCGATAAAAAAACTTTAACCGTTTATTGGAATATTGGATAAAATTGGAAACTAAGAGGTATTTCAACTCTTTATTTTTTTACTGTTGTATCAATGCAATGACCTATGTATAAAAGTATAAAATAATAGGCATTTTTGGATTTTAAGAAAAAAAAGAAACAACTTTGCTGATAATTACATATTTTTCAGAAGAGTCCCTTGGATATTATAGAAGTAGTGATCAGTTTCGATATTTTTTTTTAATATAAACAACTAAGAAAGGATAGGCTCATTATAAAGATAAAAAAATGGGAATTATCCATAAGTAATTGAGCGTGAGAGCCAAATGAATCGAAAGATTCATGTTTGGTTCGGGAAGGGATTATGAAAGTTTTGAAATGACTAGAAAAAAAAGATAGTCCACTTTTATTAAATGATTTATTAGATAATCGAAAACAGAGGATTTTGAATGCTATTCTAAATTCAAACAAACTACGCGAAGGGGCTATCGAACAGTTGGAAAAAGCCAAGGATTTTTTACGGAAAGTAGAAATAGAAGCAGATCGTTTTCGAGTGAATGGGTACTCTGATATAGAACGAGAAAAGTTGAATTTGATTAATTCAACTTATGCAACTTTGGAACAATTAGAAAATTACAAAAATGAAAATATTTATTTTGAACAACAAAGGGCGATTAAGCACGTCCAACAACATGTTTTACAACAAGCCTTACAGGGGGCTTTTAGAACTCTGAATAATTGTTTGAACAACGAGGTACATTTACGTACTATCAGTGCTAACATTCGTATGCTTAGGGTAATGAAATAAATAATAGGTTAGTACTTTCCTTATTGTTAGGCATGGAATTCTTTTTTTATTTTAAAATTAAGAAAAATTCATGGTAAGCGTTCGAGCCGACGAAATTCGTAATATTATCCGGGAGCGTATTGAGCAATATACTAGGGAAGTAAAGATTGTAACTACTGGTACCGTACTTCAAGTAGGTGATGGCATTGCTCGTATTCATGGCCTTGATGAAGTCATGGCGGGCGAGTTGGTGGAATTTGAAGAGGATACAACGGGTATTGCTCTTAATTTGGAATCAAATAATGTTGGTGTTGTATTAATGGGTGATGGTTTGATGATACAAGAGGGAAGTTCTGTAAAAGCAACAGGAAGAATTGCTCAAATACCAGTGAGTAAGGCTTATTTGGGTCGTGTTATAAATGCCCTAGCTAAACCTATTGATGGTAGAGGTGAAATTTTGGCTTATGAGTCTCGGTTAATTGAATCTCCCGCCCCGGGTATTATTTTGAGACGTTCCGTATATGAACCCCTTCAAACAGGGCTTATTGCTATTGATTCAATGATCCCGATAGGCCGCGGTCAGCGAGAATTAATTATTGGAGACAGACAGACCGGTAAAACGGTAGTAGCTACAGATACGATTCTCAACCAACAGGGTCAAAATGTAATATGCGTTTATGTAGCTATTGGTCAAAAAGCATCGTCCGTGGCTCAAGTCGTGACTAATTTTCGAGAAAGGGGGGCAATGGAATACACTATTGTAGTGGCTGAAACGGCGGATTCCCCCGCTACATTACAATACCTAGCCCCTTATACAGGAGCATCTCTGGCTGAATTTTTTATGTACCGGGAACAACACACTTCAATCATTTATGATGATCTCTATAAACAAGCGCAAGCTTATCGTCAAATATCTCTTCTATTACGAAGACCACCCGGCCGCGAGGCTTATCCAGGAGATGTTTTTTATTTGCATTCGCGACTTTTGGAAAGAGCCGCAAAATCAAGTTCTTGTTTAGGCGAAGGAAGTATGACCGCTTTACCGATAGTTGAGACTCAATCGGGAGATGTTTCAGCTTATATTCCTACTAATGTAATTTCTATTACAGATGGACAAATCTTCCTATCCGCCGATCTATTTAATGCTGGAATCAGACCCGCTATTAATGTGGGTATTTCTGTTTCGCGAGTAGGATCCGCAGCTCAAATTAAAGCCATGAAACAAGTAGCTGGCAAATCAAAATTGGAACTGGCGCAATTCGCAGAATTAGAAGCCTTTGCACAATTCACTTCTGATCTCGATAAAGCCACTCAGAATCAATTGGCAAGGGGTCAACGATTACGTGAATTGCTCAAACAATCCCAATCTGCCCCTCTTACTGTGGAAGAGCAGATAATGACTATTTATACTGGAATAAATGGTTATCTTGATTCATTAGAAATTGGTCAAGTAAGGAAATTTCTCCTTGAGTTACGTATCTATTTAAAAACGAATAAATACCAGCTACAAGAAATAATATCTTCTACTAAGACATTTACTGAGGAAGCAGAAATACTTTTAAAAGAAGCTATTCGGGAACAGTTAGAACGCTTTATATTTAAGGAAACAAATAAATAAATTGCTCACTCCTAAATTAATTCTTAATATTCTTCTACTTCTTATAATTCAATTTTATAATTTAATTAATAGTTAAAAGTATTAAATTCAAATAATAAAAAGGATAATAAATAATAAATTTAAGAAATATACGAGAAACGTAAGATAAGTAAGTTTAAATAAATCTTTTTCGCGTTTATAGAATAGAGAAGAGAGATGTATATATATGGAAATAAATTGCGTCCAATAGGATTTGAACCTACACTAAAGGTTTAGAAGACCTCTGTCCTATCCATTAGACAATGGACGCTTTCATTACTATTTTATTTTATTATTTTTTACTATGAAAGTACAATTTCGAAAAAAATCAAATCGGATTGTATGTGATAAAATGTCGAAGTTTGTAATATAAGTATAAAAAAAAGAATAAAAAAACAAAAATTTTATTGTTATTGAAGCAATAACAAACATTTTTGTTTTCAAATAAACCCTCTTTATTTTTTCTGATTCATTGGGATAAAAAGTAACCCGGATAGGTAATAGGTATGGACCTATTCGGGCTGTATTGCTGATAAAAGTCGTGATAACAGTAGTATATTTTATACTATTATTATTAAGCCTTTCAATCTCTATGTCTAATTCTAATATAATATAGTAATTTTTCTTTGTTTCAATTTGGAGAGATGGCTGAGTGGGCTAAAGCGGCGGATTGCTAATCCGTTGTACGAGTTATTCGTACCGGGGGTTCGAATCCCTCTCTTTCCCCTCATTGTTGATCATTTGATATTTTATTTTTATTTAAAATTTATCGAACTTTACTAATTTTTTATTCTTCACGTCCAGGATTACGTACTGGATCATTAGATAGAAATCCGAAGATGAAGAGAGAAACAAAGAATATCACTACTGTGTAAACAAATAGTTTAAGAGTAAGCATTACACAACCTCCATGATAGTTTTTTTGGAAAAAGGGAATATATTCTCCGTTTTTATATCACATCACATATCCTAATATTTGTTTGACACTATTAAATGAAGCGATGTTTTTAGTTAAAATTGGTTGACCCTAACCTTATATACTTAATATATTTAACAATCTTAGAATATTTATTTATTATTTATATATAATATAATACATAGGATCATTGGTAAATTGGAAAAAGGGTTAGAACGAAGTTATCGTGCCTATCCATTTCAATGTTTGAATCTAGGATTTATATTTTAAGATTTATATGATCTTATCAATTTTTATAATTTTTTTTTATTACATTATTAAAGACCTTATCGAAAACTTAGAGCGGCTTGCCAAACAAATGCTAAGAGAAAAAATAATACAGGTATGACTGGCATAACATCTACGATTGGATTTAAAAAAGCATAGGCCTCAGGCAATTTTGAAAAGAAAAAACGACTCGAATAAGGCGTAAAATTAAGACAGATCAAACTAAAGATATTAAATATAACAACCATTTTTTCGTGAAGATAATTGCATTTTTATTGAGTTTTTAATAAAAAAAAATAAAGTAAAAAGGTAAAGTAAACAATCAAAAAAACTTATATTCTCTTATGAGAATATAATAAATTAGACTCTCACATACTATTTTAATTCAATTATATGTAATGATCAATGAATTGTGGGTTTCATTCAATATTTAGACATGTTAAAATCCTAGCAACAATTTAATTAATCTATTCCATATAAATTTTTACTACAATACGTTTTATTAGTATTGAATTGAATAGAAATCGAAGTGGGGCGTAGTCAAGTGGTAAGGCAACGGGTTTTGGTCCCGCCATTCGGAGGTTCGAGTCCTTCCGTCCCAGAGCGCACCTGTTTTATCAGAATAAAAGTTTTTTTGATTTCGATTTTTTATACCTATTTTTTTAGGGTTGCTAACTCAACGATAGAGTACTCGACTTTTAAGTGCTGCTAGGCTCTTTTACAGATTTGGATGAAGCAAGGTATTTGTCCATACCATCAGTAAAGTTTGTAAAACTACAACTGATCCCGGAAGTAAGTGAATGGAAAAAATAGCATGTCGTATCAATATCATAAAGTAAAAGTTAAGTTGAGTGAATAAATGGGTGAAGTACTACGATTCCAATTATAGATAAAAAATTAAGAACCGAGCCTCTGTTCTTAATTTTTTAAGGATTCCCCGATCTAAGTATACGTTAAACAAATATTAGTGACCGATGCAGTAAATTCTACTCCCATAAGTGGGTAGTGTATTGTTGATGATTTTTTTTTTTTGAACAAATCCTAATTATTTTCCATTCCATAATTATAGTGGAATAATGGAGATGAGTATGTATAAAGAAAGAACATATTGATAAAACCCCTTTATTTATTTTTTATTTTCCAAAATCAAAAGAGCGATTGTGTTGAAAAAATAAAAGATTTATAATCATCTTGTTATCGTATAATGTAATGAATATAAACCGATTGGGTAGAAAAGCAGAAGATAGAGTCCGTCTATCACGAGGTATCTATCTTTTTCTTACTATTTTAGTATTACTAGAAAATAATAATCTGATTATGAATAATAATAAAACAAATAAAAATGGAAGAATTAAAAAAAAATTTAGACCGACGGAAACAGGACTTTTCTTTTTTATATCCACTTTTTTTCCAGGAGTATATTTATGTATTTACTCAAAATCGTAGTTTCAATCGATCAAGTTTGTTCGAAAATGTGGGTTATGACAAAAAAGTTAGATTACTAATTGTGAAACGCTTAATTACTCGAATGTATCAACAGAATTATTTTATTATTTATACTAATTATTCTAACCAAAATACTTTTTTTGGGCACAACAAGCATTTTTATTTGCAAATCATATCGGGTAAATTAGTAGTTAGTGCGGAAATTAAACTTTGCCTATGCTTAGTATCTTCCCTCGAAGATAATAAAATAGATGAATCTAAAAATTTACGATCAATTCATTCCATATTTCCCTTTTTAGAAGATAAATTATCCCGTTTAAATTATGTGTCAAATATACTAATACCTTATCCGGTTCATCTTGAAACGTTGGTTCTAATTCTTCGTTGCTTGGTGAAAGATAATTCTTCTTTGCATTTTTTACGATTCGTTTTGCACGAGAGTCGTAATTGGAACCATTTTTTTTTCCAAAATAAATATATTTCCACTCTTTCAAAAACAAAAATAAATCAGAGAGTATTCTTATTCTTATATAATTCTTATGTCTGTGAATACGAATTCGTTTTTGTTTTTTTACGTAACCAATCCTGTCAGTTACGATCAACATTTTTTTTAACCTTTTTTGAGCGACATTTTTTCTATGGAAAAATAAAAAAAGAGCATCTTGTAAATGTCTTTACTAAAGATTTTAAAGCCATTTCCTGGTTGTTCAAAGATAGTTTCATGCATTATGTTAGGTATCAAGGAAAATGCACTTTGGCTTTAAAACGGGCGTCTCTTATTCTAAATAAATGGAAATATTACCTTGCCCTCTTTTGGAAATATCGTTTTTATGTGCGGTATCAAC